GAACTAGAGCCAATCCGAATTGATCTTGTAAGAGATCTGCTACAGAACGAATACGCTTATTTTTCAAATGATTCATATCATCAAGTGTACCCATTCCAAATTTCATTCCAACCAAATGATCCGCAGCTGCCAATATATCTCGCGGTAACAAAAACGTATTGTTTGGGGGTATATCAAGGTTTAGTCGCCGGTTCATATTTCGTCGACCAATCCTTCCTAATTCACATCTTTGTTGAAAGAATTTTTTTTGTAAGTCTTTACATAAGGATTCCGAAAATACCGAGTCTCCGCCCACACAAGCAAATTGTTGATAAAACTCCAAAATGGCATTTTCTTTTGACCCTATTCTTTTTTTCTCCTTATCATTCAGGAAAGACAAGAAAATCTCCGGATAGCAAACATTATCCAGAATTTCTCTTAAATTCGAACCCATAGCTGATGATAGAACTAAAATAGATATTTTCTGTTTTCGACTCACGCGAGCCCATATCCTTGCTTTTTTATCAATCTCTAATTCTGATCTTCCTCCCCAATCTGATATTATGGTGCCGGTATAGACCGAAATTCCGTTATGGTCCAATTCGGATCGGTAATAAATACCGGGGCTTTGCAATATTTGATTGATCACAATTCTGTATATTCCATTTACTATAAAAGTTCCCAGGGAATTCATTAGAGGAATATTTCCAATTAAAATTGTTTGTTCTTGCATTTCCCTGCTAGTTTTCCAAATTAATCCTGCAGACACATATAATTCAGAAGAATATGTAAGTGATTCATACACAGCATCTTTTTCCTTTATCAAGGGTTCTGCCAATTGATATGTTTCCACAAATAATTGAAATTCAATTTCTTGGTCTGTATCTTCAATTTTTGGAAACTTAGAAAGTTCTTCTCTTAAGCCCCGATCAATGAATCTACAAAATCCTTCAAATTGTATCTGATTAAACCCAGGGATTGTAGACATTCCTTCAGTTCCATCCCGTAGCATTTGAACTCAATTCTCCATTTATTGAAAAATCCCATTTTTGGCTCATTCTTCATTGAATCATATAGATCGATCTAGTTTTGATGGGATTTCTATTCTGTTTACTAAATCACATAAAATTTGACACAAAAACTTATATATGGACTGTATAAAAAACGTATGAAGGGGAGAATAACGAAAAGTTTCTACTCAAATTGAAAAATGCAACAGATACAAAAGGAAAGGAATTGATAAAATATTCTTATAAAACTTATAAAAAGAATTCATTCTGCTACTTATACTACTACATACTACCTACTAAATTTTAATTCAATTTTTAGAATTTAGTTTAGTATAGAAGATCAATTCAATTTCTACCATTATTATGATATTACATATCCCAATCAGATTGGATATCAAAAAAGAAAGATATATAGGATTTGATCCCTTCGCCGAGATAAAAACAGAATAATCAGAAACAATCGAAATAGATTTAGTTCCTTTATTGGCCCTTTATTTTGTATTGCTAATTTGCAGAGACAAGAGATCTTTTTTTCCCTATTTTTTACTAGAAAAATAATTTGTATTTGTAGAATTCATAAAATGTGATTTGATTCTATTGTAAAGCCAGTTATGTTTATTTAGTTAATTTTAACACGTGTAGATATCTATATATCATATATAAGATACTCGATTGTCTGTGTAATTTTTGTTCTTGTTCCGAGGTTTACATATACTTATAATTCTTGTTATAATTGAAATTGAGAAAAAGAAAAAAAAAGAAAGATTTTTCGATTTTTTCTTAAAAAGACACAATACTGATTAGTTATCATTTGGATTTTATTATGTCATTGGGTAAACATAATTTGAAATTCAAATTCAAGAATCGTTGATGAAATTGTAATCAAGTCAATAGTTAATGGTTCCAATTTCTCATGTTTATCAGGAATTTTGGCTTTTTTGGCCGAAAATCCCTATTTTGGGTTCTTTTTTGGTATGGATCGAATCAAAATAAATAAAACAAAAAAGTTTCAGTAATCCATCCTAAACGGGGAATATTTTTGTCTAGTCTATTTTGTATCGTTTTGGCGGCATGGCCGAGTGGTAAGGCGGAGGACTGCAAATCCTTGTTCCCCAGTTCAAATCCGGGTGTCGCCTGGTTCTAGTTAATAAAACAAAAGACTCGAAATCCCTTATCGACTGTTCAGAACGCATATAACCTAGAACTCACCGGATTCTTCTCCAGCCGAAGAAGAAGAAATCTCTTGATACGTACTTGATTCCAAGTATCTGGGGGTTCTCAAAAGTGAAGGTTCTGTAAATTCTTGTGTCTAGGATTCAAGAAAAGATTTTAGTTTTAGTAAGTAGTGTAAGGGATACACAGACCTATTCATTCCCTGGAATATTTACTGACTGGTCAGCGAGAGGGGAATATCTAACGAATTAGTAGTTAGTAATTGTGGAAAAGAAAGGCGGAATAGAGTTTGTATACAAATTCAAAAGAGTCTCTGAATACTTAGGTATTGGATTGGTTTAGTATTTATTAAATCTTAAATTAAAATACTAAACCAAAAATTTTTTGACTCTGTACCACAAATTTCACTATTATTAGTAAAAAATAATGGAATAATTTCTTCATATTCATAGAAATAGGGGACATAATTCACATGGATATTGTAAGTCTCGCTTGGGCTGCTTTAATGGTAGTCTTTACGTTTTCTCTTTCACTTGTAGTATGGGGAAGAAGTGGACTCTAGAAATACTATTTAACTAATTAATTGAGTTTTTAGTTGAGGAATAAAACTGTATCATTTGTTATATATATATATTTGTTATATATATATATTTTCTATTTATAGATCGCTCCAGAAAGTGTTTTTAAAAATAAAAAAATAAAGATAATACCCTATTTTTTTTTTCTTTCTTTGATTCTTTTGCTTTTGACAGATACTGGGATTTCTATTTGAAAGAATACGAAATCTAAGAATTAGAGCTGTAAAATAAACGTAAGGTAAGAGTTGCCTTTTGATTATTTCGGATTGATCAGAATCAATCCAAATTGATCAAATGGATGTAGAAAAAGATACTATTGGGATAGTTATGTACATAATATATATGAAGATACATATTGTAGATTGATCGATATTAAATTAAGTCTGTATCTTTCTTAGAATTTCTAGTACAACTTCCAAAAACAAAAACACTAATCGAATCATGGTAGAAAGATTCATACGAATCTTTCTACCATATTAGCGATTCTCATCGAATATTGCTGATTACAGCCTGCTCATTTCAATTAAGCAATAAAATTGTAATCTTTTTTTCTTTCTATTTTTCGAAGTCAAGTTTCATTCAAATTAATTATTTTGGCTGACCGTTTTTACATAAATAATAAGTAAAAAGGCAGTAGGAACTAGAATAAATAGTGCAGTAGCAATAAATGCGAGAATATTTACTTCCATAATCTCATCGTTTTTTTACTTCGCATTAACTCGGGATTTAATCCCATAGAGATGATAAAAATTTTCCCTGTAAATTGTAATTCATATAGGATGAATTACATCTTCATGATATTGAATCAGATTTATATCATGAATAACAATATCTGAGCTATCATATCAATTTGCCGTCGCAAATTGAATAGTATAACACAGGAAGATCTTTTATCCATACTGAACCCAAAAGATTCAAAAAAAGAAAAAAGGGATTTGTCATCTAATCAAGAATTCCGTTATTTATCATTCTTTTTTCTTTTTATTATTTTTCCATAATTTGGCGTCTTACTTGTACAATCAACCATCTAATGAAGTTTCACTTTTCTCCACTAGTTACAAAACCCCTAAAAACAATAATTTTCTTTTCTCCCTTTTCCTAACTTTTTCCTAAAAAGTGGAAAGATAAGTGGATGTATTTTGTATCCGTCGGGACTGACGGGGCTCGAACCCGCAGCTTCCGCCTTGACAGGGCGGTGCTCTAACCAATTGAACTACAATCCCAAGGAACTAAAGTATACAGTATCTAGTTCTAGTTTGAATTTTAGTGTTGTAACAGAAATGCGAGTCATATATTGATATCCACATGAATGGGGACTTTAGTGAGAACAACACGAATTGCTAGTCCATTTTCCTTATTTCGAAATTTCAAAATCGATTGAGAATAAACCTCTCAATAAAGAATTTTTATTTTTCTCTTTATACTTTAAACTTAAAGATCATAATATGAAGCTAGATCATTTTTATGATCCAAATTTCCATTTTCCGGAACAAAAAAATAGAATATAAATATATAATAGAAGAAAATTGGATTCTTTTTTTCTGCGTATCATCCGTTTCGGAAGGACAAATATCTTTATCTCATATCTCATAATGGATGAGCGAATTATTGGGCCGAGCTGGATTTGAACCAGCGTAGACATATTGCCAACGAATTTACAGTCCGTCCCCATTAACCGCTCGGGCATCGACCCAGGAAGAATCAATTTCATTTTTTTGTTGGGTTTATTGATAATTTATGATCAACTTCCTTTTGTAGTACCCTACCCCCAGGGGAAGTCGAATCCCCGTTTTCTCCTTGAAAGAGAGATGTCCTGAACCGCTAGACGATGGGGGCATACGTGCCCAACTGCCATCATACTATGAACATAGTATGCTCATTTTTTTGAAATTGTCAATATAATAGAATAATTGGATTCAAAAGACCTTTTCGTCTTACATGATTTCAGCAAATTGTTTTGTCATTTCAATTAAATTTATTAATTATTCATTCTATTCTAACCGTTTGCTATAAATAGAAAATTATTCTATAACTCTTCTATAATTATTATTTTATTTCTAGATATAGAATAATTCATTAAAATTATAGAATTATATTAATTCTATAGAATATAAAAATGCAAAATCAATCTATCAATCTAATATTAATAAATTATAGAACAGAACTCGAGATTATATAAAACTAAAGAATCCTTTCAGTAAGTGATTTGTCTACTAAGAATGAGCTTAAGTTAAACAAACAACCCCATTCCGGCATTTCA